TGGTGATAAAAAAAGCATCCGTATCCGTGCTTCTTTTGATTTCTCAAAGAGTTCATAAAATGGACTTTCTAATGACCCCCAATCACCAATCCTGGCATGAATTGATAAAGATCCAATAAGTCCAACGTTGATTCCTTCAGACGTGTCAATGGGGCAAATACGCCCATAGTGACTAGGGTGGATATCTCGTATCCGAAAATTAGCAGTTCGCCCTGTTAATCCGCCAGGGCCCAAATAACTCAACTTTCTCCCATGAACTATTTGAGTCAATGGATTCGTTCGATCCAAAACTTGAGATAATGGGTGTAATCCAAAAAAGGATTCATAAGTAGTTGTTAACGGAGTTGAAGTTACCAAATTCTGAGGAGTAGGTATCAATTTATGTCTAATTGCCCCGCCTATAGTTCCCTTAACTACATTTTCTAAACGAGCCAGCGCCAACCCGAGCTGGTCTTGTAAAAGATCCGCTACAGAGCGAATACGTTTATTTTTCAAATGATTCATATCATCAAGTGTACCCATTCCAAATTTCATACCAATCAAATGATCGGCAGCTGCTAATATATCTCGTGGTAACAAAAATATATTGTTCTGAGGTATATTAAGATTCAGTCTCCAGTTAATATTTCGGCGACCAATCCTTCCTAATTCGCACCTTTGGTGAAAGAATTTTTTTTGTAATTCCTTACATAAGGATTCAGAAAATATTGGATCCCCACCTACGCACGAAAATTGTTGATAAAACTCCAAAATAGCATTTTCTTTTGACCCAATTTTTTTTTTCTCCTTATCGGTCAAGAAAGATAAGAAAATTTCAGGGTAGCAAACATTCTCTAGAATTTCTCTTAGATTCGAACCCATAGCTGATGATAGAACTAGAATAGATATTTTCTGTTTTCGACTCACACGAGCCCATATTCTTGCTTTTTTATCAATCTCTAATTCTAACCTGCCTCCCCAATCTGATATTATAGTGCCAGTATAGACCGAAATCCCGTTATGATCCAATTCTGACTGGTAATAGATACCAGGACTTTGTAATATTTGATTGATTACAATTCTGTATATTCCGTTTACTATAGAAATTCCAAGGGAATTCATTAAAGGAATGTTTCCAATAAAAATTCGTTGTTCTTGCATATTCCTACTGGTTTTCCAAATTAATCCCGCGGATACATATAATTCAGAAGAATATGTAAGTGATTCATAGACAGCATCTCGTTCTTTTATCAGAGGTTCTACCAATTGATATGTTTCCACAAATAATTGAAATTCAATTTCGTGATCTATATCTTCAATTTTTGGAAATTTCGAAAGTTCTTCTATTAAACCCTGATCAATAAACCGATAAAACCCTTCAAATTGTATCTGATTAAATCCAGGTATTGTAGATGTTCCCTCTTTTCCATCCCCGAGCATCTTTTTTGAATTTCCCATTTATCCGTTTATTGAAAAAATCCCATCTCTCATTCTTCACCGAATCATATCCATAGAATTCGATCTAGCAATAATGGAATTTCTATTCTGTTTACTGAATCACATGAAATTTTATCCAACTCCAAGATATATGGCATGTATGAAATACGTATGAACGGAGACTAGTGGAATTTTTTATAAGAAAGAGATCCAAATGGAACAGAATTAAGAAATACCGCTGGAACTTATGGAGTTTTGTAAGGACTAGAAAAAAGTTATTTCATTTTCACCTATGATATTACATATTCCAATTCGATTGCATACCATAAAAAAATGGATTCATGATTGGATCTGTTCAAGCAGATAAACATATAATAAATAGAAAACCTGTGTTTTTTTATTTATTCATTTTATTTATAAAAAAAAATAATAAAAAAGAATGCACAGATATATATGTCTCTTTTTTTTCTTTTATTGTGGTACAGTTCTATTTGGGACAGCACATGCTGTGCTCTATCAAAAATTCAATTTTCTCTTCAATGAAAAATTGAAATACAAAAATTTATTGAGAATTACTCCTCAAAAGCATCCCTAGAGAGATAAAATACCCCATTATAGAGCTATAGCTCTATAGCTCTATAACACAACGTAACATATGTTCTGATTCTGGGGTTTACATATACTCAAAATTACTATTATAATTGAAATTGAAGAAGATTTCTTTTTAATTGAAAAAACTCAATATAGATTAGTTACAAATCCATTTTTAATGATTTTCTTATATTATTAGAAATAAAAAAAAGTGGATTTGAATTCAAAAACGGTCATGAATTTATAGTCACATGAATTTATAGTCAATAGTTAATGGTTCCGATTTGTACTGGATTCTCTATTTTGTGACTGAAAATCTATGTTGAAAAAAAGAGAAAATTGGAATCTAGTTTCTATCGTTTTGGCGGCATGGCCGAGTGGTAAGGCGGGGGACTGCAAATCCTTTTTCCCCAGTTCAAATCCGGGTGCCGCCTCAACAACAGATTTGAAATCCCCTGTTATAACTATAAACAAACGTAGTAAAAGACTCTCGATACTTTCTTTTTATGATTCTAAGCCCCCGGCTCTGGAGGTTCTATTCTCTAACCTAAAGTTTTGCCTATCAGATTCAAAGAAAACGTAAATGTAGTGGGGGGGGGGGAAATATGTCTGAGTCTTTAATTAGATTGGATAGCCAGTGAGGGGATTAAATTAATAGTTTTGGAAAGGACCTAAGATACTTTGGATACAGACTCATGAAAGTCTCGGAATGCTCAGTCATTCAATCAATATTAGATTAGATGAAGAATTTCCTTTCGTTTTACTTCCAAAAATAAAAAATGATACAAGAAAGAAAAAGTCTTATTCTTTATACATGTGAGTCAAATTCCTTGGATACTTCGAAAAGTTTCCGTTTACTTGTGTTTACATCTTGTCGATTCTACTAGAAATTCTATAATAAGAATAACTCCTTATAAGATAAGTGGATTTTTTTGGAGTAGTTCATCAATGGTGACCAAATACCTCTCTCTTTTTTTGACTCTGCACCAGTGATTTCACTATTATTAGTGAACAATAATGGAATAGTTTCTTCATATTCATAGAAATAGGGGACAGAATTCACATGGATATAGTAAGTCTCGCATGGGCTGGTTTAATGGTAGTTTTTACATTTTCCCTCTCTCTCGTAGTGTGGGGAAGAAGTGGACTCTAGAAGTACTCCTAATTGCGGTAATAATCAAACTCTATCAACCTGTATCAATTGTTTTAGTTTTCTAGACCGGTTGGCAATTTTTTTTTCGAAATTGGATTTTTGTTTTATTGACTCGTTTTCTATTTTTATTCAGGGTTTACACCGTTAACCATTCATGGGGTAACCCCTTTTCGAAATCTGAAGAAGTTTCCATCGAATTAGAATTATCTGTATTAAACGGATCAAACAAACAAATGAAATTGAGAAAGTATGTACATACATTTCATATTCTATTTCATTTATATTGATATTTATAAAGAAAAAGAGAGATATAGGTGGATTCCTTTATATTAAAATATTTCACTTGTATCTTTATATATTACAATAACCATACTGACTAGTATGGTAGAAAGAGATTTCTTTCTACCATACTAGCGAGCCTCTTAGGATACTACTACTGAGTCTAATGCATTCTCATTTCATTTAAGAAATGAGAAATTCAAATCCATTTTTTTCATTAATAGTCAAATTTTATTCAAATTAATTATTTTGACTAACCGTTTTTACGTAAATTATAAGCAAAAAAGCAGTAGGAACGAGAATGAAGAGTGCAGTAGCAATAAATGCAAGAATATTTACTTCCATAATTTAATCGTTTATTATTATTTTTTTTTTAATATCTCGGGATTTAATCCCATAGAGATGAGAAATCTTTCGCTTGTAAACTCGCTCAGATGAATTAGCTTTCGATGATATCGAATGAAAGAAATATCATGAATAACAATATCAGAGCTATAAAATCGATATCATCGTCAAGAATTTAATAGTATAACATAGGAAGATCTTTTATCCACATCGAATACATAATGAGATTCCTGATCCAATCAAAAAAATATTTATTTATGATTCTTTTTCCCCGCTCTCTTTTCTACAACCTAGTACTTTACTTTCCTTGTACAATCATCTGATGAAGTATCATAAAAAACTTTTGCTACTTCGATTGTTTACAAAAAGAGTTTGTAACGAACGTTAAATAGACAATAGAAATCAAATAGAGAAAACAAGCACGAAGCTCAATTTGAAATTAAAAAAAAATTAAGGATCTATCATATTTTTGGAAAACAAAGAAAGAGAATGTGATAAAGACGAGTCCTGGTAAAAAAAATTAAAATATTCAAAAAAATTAACTATTTAATTAAACTTTCTTACGAGTTTTTTCTTCGACATCGACTCTAATCTTTAAAAAGAGCATATTCATTAGGTAAGACTCATTTTATCCTTATTTTTTAAATATCCTCGTTCCTTGGTTGTATTCGAACTATTTTCAATTCCTTGACTTCAAAAAGTATATATAGGTACTCTTGGCAAACGTATTATACGCGATCCTATTCCATTTACGAGTTAATGGGGGATTCATTGACAAAAAGCGGAAACCCATACAGTATCTCTTTCTTGAAGTCTTGAATGAATGTTCCCAATAATTATAATTAAATTTACATATGTATCTCTACCATCAATTGGTGCTAGTTAAAATAATGGAAATACCCCTTTATTTTGTTTGATGAAAAAAGAAAAATAAAACAAAAAGATAAACGAAACTATTTTGATCCCCTTGCCCAGAAACAAAAAAGGGGGAGGTTCCTTCTTTTTTTTATTGAATCCAACGGGACTGACGGGGCTCGAACCCGCAACTTCCGCCTTGACAGGGCGGTGCTCTGACCAATTGAACTACAATCCCATGGAAATAAAGCGGGTAGCTTTAATATTCCTTCTTATGATTTCATTTGAATCATTTCAATTTTAGATTCAAATTGGTGTTTTGTAACAAAGAAAATCACAAGTGATATATTTATATCTATAT